AAATGGGCGGAATAGCTATTCCAATGCCAAAAATGTTCACGATGTTCAGTAGCTTTTCGATGGCTTCCCTTGCATTACCAGGTATGAGTGGTTTTGTTGCCGAATTGATAGTATTTTTTGGAATAATTACCGGCCAAAAATATCTTTTAATTCCAAAACTACTAATTACTTTTGTAATGGCAATTGGAATTATATTAACTCCTATTTATTCATTATCTATGCCACGCCAGATGTTCTATGGATACAAGCTATTTAACGCCCCGAAGGATTCTTTTTTTGATTCTGGACCGCGAGAGTTATTTCTTTCGATCTCCATCTTTTTACCCGTAATAGGTATTGGTATATACCCCGATTTCGTTCTTTCATTAGCAGTTGACAAGGTCGAAGTTATTCTATCTAATTTTTTTTATAGATAATTGGATGACTGAAATAAAAAAACCTATGTTTGTTTTTAAAAACATTCTTGGACAATGAAAAAAAGAAGACTTTTTTTCTTCTCTTAACTTAAGAATTAAGTAAAAACAATGAAATTGAACTACATATGGTAGAAAACCGTGTGAATCATCAATACAATATTTGATTCACACGGTCCGCATGCTGGTTCATACAATGCGTCGCCCGCTCTTGTATTTGTAATAACTTGTCTTGAATTCAATTAAATGTTGATGGAAAAGAACCATAACTATGTAACCCTATTCCTAATAGATTGACCCCAAAATAGCATATCCAAATTATAAGAAAACCTATAGACGCTACAATTGCAGAATTTGGACCCCGCAAATTTCTATTTGTTCGAGTATGTAAATAAATTGCAAATACGATCCAAGTAATAAATGCCCAAGTTTCTTTTGGATCCCAATTCCAATAGGACCCCCACGCTTCATTAGCCCATACCGCTCCCGAAAGGATTCCTATGGTTAAAAAAGTAAATCCTAAACTAATAACCCGATAACTCCAATAATCCAATTGTTGAATCAATTGGGACCTGTAATAATTTTTAGCACAAAAAAACGAAGTATTTTCGACAACATTTTCACCCAAGAAAAATGACTCGTTTAAAAAACCATTGCTCTTATAAAAAAGCTTTCTGTTTTTTCGAAATGTAATCACTAGAAGTGCTACTGATAATAACGATCCACATAAAAGGGCTGCATAGCCCAATATCATCATACTTACGTGCATTATTAACCACTCAGATTGAAGAGCAGGTACTAATATTCCAGATTGGTGTATTTCAGTTAAAATACCTGAAGTAGCAAAGCCTTGGGTCAAAATAGCACTTGGTCCAGTTATTTTACTTAAAATTAAAACATTTTTTTTGAAATATGGAATTATATGAATAAGGGAGAAACTCCATGAAAGGAAAATTAATGATTCATATAAATCGCTTAGTGGGAAATGTCCTGAAGAAATCCAACGAGTAACTAATAATCCTGTTATACAGAAAAAAGTAACTATTATGCCCTTTTCTGACGAATCGTATAGTTTTACAATTTCATCGACTAAAAAGGTTATCAAATGAATTGTAATTACAAGTGAAACGATCGAAAAGGAAATGTGAGTTAATATATGCTCTAAGGTTGAAAATATCATAAAAAATCTTAAAAAAGAAGAGTCCCTTAATTACATAATTCTAAAATGGAAATCGGGAATTGAATTCATTATAAGATCTATTTATCCTTTTTAGAAGATGCTATGCCGCCACTCGGACTCGAACCGAGATGCATTAGCACTGCTTCCTAAGAGCAGCGTGTCTACCAATTTCACCATAGCGGCTTGTCTTGAACTCATAATAGCCTATGAATAAGCAATCGTCGAGATTGAGTAAGCTATTTTAGTTTAGTAATGATTCAAATGGATCAATAACAATAAAAAGTTGTTCAAATAGGAATTTGAGGTTGAAGGTTCATTATTTTTGATTTGAGTTTAGAGTCTTAGTTTTTTTTATTTAACCTGGGACTTTCCTATATTTTATACTTTCCTCGAATTCAACTCTTGTAACTAAACCGTTCTATACTTCTATACTCAATTAAGGAATAGAGTTCAAAAAGTTTTTGTTTTCATTGTTTAAGCAGCAATTTCTTATTTTTTTTTCATAAATCTAAAATAAAACAAAAAAGGGATTTTGACGACAAAATAGAAAGAAAAGAACCAATTTTGCATCGCTAAAAATTCACAATTAGTCATACAAAATTTCATTAAGCAATTTTCTCTATTGGGTTAAGGGCAAGATATACATGGGGGTCTATATAATAATTCAGAGAAAATAAAAAGTGAGAAAGTTCGAGAAAACAAAAAGGTTTCAAAATAGAATCAATTACTTTCAATGAGTTCTTAACTTTCACTAAAGATTTTTATATACGTTCTTCTATAGATATGCAAATATAGAATTTTATTTGCATTTTATTCTGCAAATAGGTCGATGGGGAAAATAAAACTCCCCACCTTGGAATAGAAATGATCTTTATTCTTTTGTCAACAAAAAAGTTATTATTCAGTG